AAAATGCCTTGAGAAAGGGCAGATGGATAGAACCTTTCAACGAGATAGTGCTTTTTCAACTCTTTCAAAATGGAATCTATTCCAAACATATATACCATGGTTCCTTACTTCGACAGGGTACAAATATCTAAATTGGATATTTTTAGATACTTTTTCAGACCTATTGCTGATACTAAGTCTCGGCAGCAGCCAAAAATGGGTATCCATTTTTCATGATATTCTATATAGATCATATAGATCATGGCAAATTCTTCAGAAAAAATGGGGTCTTCCATACTTATGGAATCTGATAAGTGAGATTTCGAGTGAGTGTTTACATAATCTTCTTCTGGCCGAAGCAAATTTTCATCGAAATAATGAGTCACCATTGATATCGACACATCTGAGATCGCCAAATGTTCGGGAGTTCTTCTATTCAATCTTTTTCCTTCTTCTTGTTGTTGGATATCTCGTTTGTACACATCTTCTCTTTTTTTCTCGAGCCTATAGTGAGTTACAGACAGAGTTCGAAAAGGTCAAATCTTTGATGATTCCATCATACATGATTGAGTTGCGAAAACTTCTGAATAGGTATCCTACATCTGAACTGAATTCTTTCTGGTTAAAGAATCTCTTTCTAGTTGTTCTGGAACAATTAAGAAATTCTATAGAAGAAATACTGGGTTCTGCTTCTGGCGGCAACATGCTATGGGGTAGTGGTCCCGCTTATGGGGTCAAATCAATACGTTCTAAGAAGAAATATTTGAATCTCATCGATCTCATAAGTATCATACCAAATCCCATCAATCGAATCGCTTTTTCGAGAAATACGAGACATCTAAGTCATACAAGTAAAGCGATCTATTCCTTGATAAGAAAAAACGTGAATTATGATTGGATTGATGATAAAATAGAATCCTGGGTCTTGACCAGTGATTCGATTGATGAGAAAGAAAGAGAATTCTTGGTTCAGTTCTCTACCTTAACGACAGAAAAAAGGATTGATCAAATTCTATTGAGTCTGACTCATAGTGATCATTTATCAAAGAATGACTCTGGTTATCAAATGATTGAACAACCGGGAGCAATTTACTTACGATACTTAGTTGACATTCATAAAAAGTATCTAATGAATTATGAGTTCAATACATCCTGTTTAGCAGAAAGACGGATATTCCTTGCTCATTATCAGACAATCACTTATTCACAAACCCCGTGTGGGGCTAATAGTTTTCATTTCCCATCTCATGGAAAACCCTTTTCGCTCCGCTTAGCCCTATCCCCCCCTAGGGGTATTTTAGTGATAGGTTCTATAGGAATTGGACGATCCTATTTGGTCAAATACCTAGCGACAAACTCCTATGTTCCTTTCATTACAGTATTTCTGAACAAGTTCTTGGATAACAAGCCTAAGGTTATTGATGATGGTTACGATAGTGACGATATTGATGAGATTTTCGATAGTGATTATAGTCACAATATTGATGATATTGACGATATTGATGATAGTTATGATAGTGACGATAGTGACGATATCGACCTATCCCTTGATAGGGAGCTGGAGTTTCTAACTTCTGAGATGAATGATCTAGCTATGGATATGGATATGATGGAGGAAATAGACCGATTTTATATCACCCTTCAATTCGAATTAGCAAAAGCAATGTCTCCTTGCATAATATGGATTCCAAACATTCATGATCTGGATGTGAATGAGTCGAATTACTTATCTCTCGGTCTATTAGTGAACTATCTCTCCGGGGATTGTGAAAGATGTTCCACTAGAAATATTCTTGTTATTGCTTCGACTCATATTCCCCAAAAAGTAGATCCCGCTCTAATAGCTCCGAATAAATTAAATACATGCATTAAGATACGAAGGCTTCTTATTCCACAACAACGAAAGCACTTTTTCACCCTTTCATATACTAGGGGATTTCACTTGGAAAAGAAAATGTTCCAGAATAATGGATTCGGGTCCATAACTATGGGTTCCAATGTACGAGATCTTGTAGCACTTACCAATGAGGCCCTATCGATTAGTATTATACAAAAGAAATCCATTATAGACACTAATATAATTAGATCTGCTCTTCATAGACAAACTTGGGATTTGCGATCCCAGGTAAGATCGGTTCAGGATCATGGGATCCTTTTCTATCAGATAGGAAGGGCTGTTTCACAAAATGTACTTCTAAGTAATTGCTCCATAGATCCTATATCTATCTATATGAAGAAGAAATCATGTATCGAAGGGGATTCTTATTTGTACAAATGGTACTTCGAACTTGGAACGAGCATGAAGAAATTAACGATACTTCTTTATCTTTTGAGTTGTTCTGCCGGATCGGTCGCTCAAGACCTTTGGTCTCTACCCGGACCTGATGAAAAAAATGGGATCACTTCTTATGGACTCGTTGAGAATGATTCTGATCTAGTTCATGGCCTATTAGAAGTAGAAGGCGCTCTGGTGGGATCCTCACGGACAGAAAAAGATTGCAGTCAGTTTGATAATGATCGA